CCACCCATCCGCGGAGGGTTTCAATATAAATCTCCGCAGATATTTCCAGATCGCGAGACATAATGTTCTCTGCGACACTGGAATAGATTTCTTCCATTTCCGGAAAGTGAACGGAAAGCCGCCCTTTCCCCTTCTCACAATATTCCCGAACTTGCTCAAGAATCAATGAATGGCACTTCGAAGGGGATCGGCGTGGGGAACTTCCACCGGTTCTGGACTGGAGCCAGCGGGTTCTGAATGACCTCCCTCTCACGGTTAAAAAAGTGGTTAACCATCTCGAAAAAATCCATATCGTCCACCCGAAAAACGTGTCTCAACTACAGCCAACTAACTCCCCTGTTTCCCTATAGAAAAACCAACCCTACTTAATTTGTTCTAGAAATGCTAACCAAGTAACACACTGGGGCCATGGGTCATGAAAGAGGTTGACCCCCATCCCCCTTCACTATGTATGGCCAATGAACTCCTCGCTTTAGTCCGTTCTTTTCCTTCTTTGGGCTCGGGTCGATAGTAGCCGTGGTAGTAATGTCCCGGAGCCCGGCTACCGACCCGAGGCGCTGATCGGGAAAGTCATAATCATAAAGGAAGGGACGTTAAACGTAATTCTAGAAGGGCGTTACCACAACAAAAAAAATCCGAGTCTTGGTAGTTTACTTGCTTACTTGTTAGAGTCAGGCAGTTGAAGTGAAAGTTTATTAGACTAGTCCCACTAAGATGGCGGGGAAACTGACTTCCGAGAGAGCCGCTTTCGCCTCGGTAATTACCTAACGAGAGAGAGCCGATGCCAAAGTCGCCCTTTACGCGAGGGAACGCCAGACAGACTTACCTCTGCTAACTACGTTTTTTTATTTTATATAGACTGGAAGCTAGAGAGATACTATACTAAGGTATAGTGCCGCTACCAGAGAAGGCTGTTTCATGCTAGGCGTCCAGACCTACTACGCCCGAGCCGCATCCCCGGCACACTTGCTATATCCACTAAGGCTTCACATCCCACTTCATCCTACCAACTATACCTTATATAAATATAAAGCCGTTCTATAACAATTCAAGACAACAAGAAAGCAAAATATTTGATCAGACCTTTTTTTTTATTTCCATTTCTTTTTCCTTCCATTGAACGGAACCTTATTTGCCTTCGCCTCAGTAGCCGCTTTTGCTTATGGTAAATCTGTATCCGCTGCTGTCTCCCCAGATACTGACTTATGGTGGGTTTCAATAGATCTCTTTTCCACCTAGGTCAAAGGGGTATGCCGCTATATATGCTACACCGAAGTATGCTCCTAGGTAAGCGACTGCCTTTGGATCCGCCTCTCGAGCACGAGGGTATGACCAAGGAACTGCTGCTGAGAGCGATAGACTTTCCAACTGAGATGGAGAGAATGCGCTCCTACTCTCTTTCAATCGCCGATGCTAAAACAAAGAGGGCGTAGACCCGAGGGGAGGTTGAGTCAGCGTTTTGCCGGAAGCGAAAGCATCGATAATGTTTCATTTCTTTCTATTTAGGGCCAACTAAGGCCTTTCTTTTCTAGACCTCATGGTTGCAGATGAAGCGCATTAGCTAGAAAGCCAACAAGCAAGGGCCTTAGAACGCTATTCCGGGAGAGCTATAAAGTTAATTCCTCTCGCTTCGCTTTCTGAGTTAAAGCTTAAGGCCTAGGGTCCCAACGTCTCAATTCTAGCTATGCCCTCGTCTTCCTTCCCTTCTCACTGAACTCTCCGTAGGGTTGAATTATAAATATATATTCCTTATGTTTGTGTAAGTTGACTCAATCTATAGAGTAGCTCTTTCTTAAGTTTTACCTGAGTTCGATTCCATGTAAGAAATGAGATTCAATTACGCTTAGGCTTACTACACTCTTCTTTCTCTTCTTACAGAGAGTGACCAAAGAAGCAAGGGCTAGTTCCATTCCTCTGCGTCTGATATTAAGCCAAAGCCTATAGAGAGGGAATTCATTCTTTTAGTCTATTGACAGCAACTCGCCGGACTCTAACAAGGAAGATAGTTGCAAGCTACAGCTTTGGAATAGAATTGATTACAGCTCGAAAGAAAGCTGCAAGTCAGACTGAAGACAAAGTAAGCAACAAACAAAACAGTAATCTTCTTCTCCTTCGTGCACCAGGCTCTACTAGGGTTCAAAAATCAGGGTTTCTAGGAGCTAGAGACTGATTTATCCCCTTCTTATTAGTCTGAACTCAATCAATAGGGGATTGAAGACGCTTAGTGTGAAATGCTATACTATATAGTTTAGTTTGTTTGCTTGTTCTTGTATGAATTACTCGAGAAATAGGGATTTGGAATGAAAGTCCCAAGGACCAAGGAAGGACTGAGTACCTTTAAGACTAAGACTGCAACTAAAGACGCGATAGCAGCGAGAGCAAAACCTTGACTTTCGTAGGGAAGAAAGTCAACTTCAACTTAATCCACTTCACTTGAAGAGAGGGAAAAGGCACTAAGTTCTCGACTGTAAAGGTATGGTATTCAATTGCTTGCTACAAGTCCACTTCAAAATTCAATTCTAATCTATGATATTCAAAAGCAAAGCTTAGTCTTGCTACTTTATGGAAAAGCCGTACCTTTCTTCCGAACCAGCACCTGCAACGTATAGTCTTTCTATTTCTTACCATAGCGTAAACGTATTAGATAGAGAGGGAATTCATTCTCTAAGGCTAAGCGGTAGGAAGGAAGTGACAAGTGAGTCGACAGATAGGGAAAGGTAGGAAGAGAGGTAGCAAGACCATAGGATAGAATAGTCCGAGGGAAGGAGACGCTCTTTCTAAGCGAGAAGAGGAAATTAAGGGGTCACAAACGGAAGCTATATACTATCTTAATGTTGCCCTAGCTCAACTTCAGTTACTGTAGGGGGAAGGAGACAGAATGAAAGCTGCAAGTCTTAGTGCCACAGAAGGAGCAGCAGGCCAATCCGTGGGAAGGGACCTTTTAAGCAAGGGAATAAATTACTACTAGAGCTGCTAATGGAAGAAAGTTTGATTTTTCGTACCTGCCCCTTGGCTTTGGCTTAATATCATCAGTCATCAGGGCATGATCAGTCTGATTATCGGGCAGGGAAAGGAGAGGTATGGAGAAAGACTTGCTTGTTAGAGGAACTTGTTAAAGTAAGGTTTGCGCTTAGTCTTGCTTCTTTGGTCACTTCACTTGAGCTATAGATGAATTTATCCGGGTTCCCTGCGGGGCTACCTCGATCACAGCTCATTCGCTACAGCTCATATGCGACAGATATAACTCTTCTTCCTAACAGCCGATCTGCGACAAGGGAAGATACAAAGACATCGCAGCGGATAATGCGACAACTAGTCTGTTCTTTCCCTAGGATTGTCTTTAACTCAAAGAAGACCCTAGCAACTTGACTCCCAGGAACAAAAGACACTGATTTTATAGCAGCGCTCGAAACTACTGTTTTAGTAAACTTTCCCAGGATGGATGGAGTTCCGGGCGAAACAACTCAGTCGAGCCTGAATTATTGCACTAGCCGGTTGACGTCCTCCCCGGATGCCTTTAAAGGGAAAAGGGTAGGGGGCAGGCCTCGAAGGGCCTTTACTTTACAGGTATTGAGCAGAGCCTGTTTTCTAAAGCTAAAGTATACGAAGTAATTCCGAGTCAGTACATGAGACTAACCGACGGTTCTGTTCCTTCTAACCGGGCCTTAGTTCGCTCAGTCCGAGGGCTTTTGAAAGACGAACACGTCGATGGTCTTTAGTTCGTTCGTTGTAGCAGAGCGAATAAGGTGTCATTGTCATTCTAAGTCGAAATTCCTTGTATGAAAATGGCATTGAATTAACAAAGTCCTAAAATGGGCTTTTGTGATAAAAGAAATAGGTGCATATGATAATGGAATGTGCAAGCACTGTCAGTTATTCTCTTTGTTGTATAGTTAATGGTAGCTCTCTTCCTAGATTCAATTCCACTAGAGGGCTGAGGCAAGGGGATTGAGGTAGTTAACGCAGCTCTGAGTTCAAGGAGCATGAATGAATGGCAATAAGCTTTAGGTGTTTACGCCTCTTTTCCGGTATTGGTCCTTGCCTTGAGTTGAGTAAAGGCATTGGGAAAAGGCCTAACTTCTTTTCGTAGTTAGAAAGACAGGTGATAATCCTAATCTCTCTTAGTTCTCTGGAAACGGTCCTTCCATCCTAAAGAAAATGTTTTCTCTTCTAGGCCTTGGCAAGTGGAATAAGATCAGTAAGAAGCGAGTTGTAGCCTTAATCTGTGTATGGAGCTAATCTACTGTACTTCCTTGATCTTATCTTATTTACTTAGTTCAATAAAAGAAAGAACACAGAGGCTATTTACTTTACTTATTAAAGTAGTTCTGAAAGTCTATCCATAATATGTTATGGACTGATCCAAGGAAAAACCTCCTGCCTTGCGGTTGGGAGCACTGCCTTCTGACGAGCACCCTGTCCTTACTCAATCTCTTCTTTCTCTTTTGCTGTTGTCTTTGTTCTTTCTTGGTCCAGCCAGCTTTGGTGTGGTTGTTCTTCCTCGAATATAAGCTCTAGATCGAATTGAATAGATGCCCTATCATATCAGGATGAAAAGGAGTTGGTCTCGGCTGCCTCCTTCCTCTTTACGGATGGATAGATAGAAATACCATAAATCCTCCCGGCCCTACCTCTTCTGGTTAACGCCTCTCTGAAGATCTGTTTAGGGTGGGCAAAGAGGGTGAAGCCACTTTTACAGCTCTGCCCGGTAGAAAAAGTGGAACTCGAATAGTTGTCTGATAAAGGAAGTCAGGAAAGGATATTAAACAAAGCTGGCCAACCTATTCCACCTAGCTCCAAAAGCGGGAAAACTGAACTCATGAAATCAAGGTGAGTTTACGAAAGGAAGTAAGACTCTGGTACTAAAGGGGAAGTCTAGCTATGGAAGAAGAAGTAGGTCACCGAAAGGTGCGATATTTGCCTTAGCACGATAAGCGAACTTTGCTACAAAAAGGGTGGCCTCGCTCTCGCCTTCGGCTTGAGCTACTTTTGCTTCTGCT